CGAAATATCGCTGCTACGCCAAAACTCGGCGCAAAGAACCAACCAGATTGCCCCAGTGGATAAATAAGGAATACGGAAACGAAAACAGCGATTGGAGCAGAGAATGAAATTGCATTATAAGGCCGCAATTGAACAGACCGAGCAAGTTCAAATTGACGTAACATGAAACCTATTAGTGCAAAAGCCCCATGGAGAGCGACAAAAGTCCACAGACCGCCTAATTGACACCAACGAGTAAAATCCCCTTGCGCTTCCGGGCCCCATAGTAGCAACAAAGAGTGTGCTAAACTATTGGCAGGGGTGGAAACTGCCGCGGTTAAGAAATTACAACCTTCCAAATAGGAACTAGCCAATCCATGGGTATACCAAGAAGTTACAAAAGTTGTCCCTGTAAACCAACCCCCTAAAGCGAAATAAGCACAAGGAAAGAGCAATAGGCCGGACCATCCTACAAAAACGAAACGGTCCCTTCGTAACCAGTCGTCCATAATATCAAATAGATCATTTTCTTCTTTAGTAACTCTACCAAGGGCTATAGTCATAGTGATCCTCCTATTCAATTACTTCAACCATTTCCGAGCACCTCATATCACTTCCAAGGCATACGATAGTTTGATTATCTGTGGACGATTTCTTTCTCGTTCAATGCCCTTTTTCAAAGGTCTCGAAGATAGAAATTTTTCATTTTTATCTATGGGGTCACAACCGAGGTCGTGGTAAATCCATGAATTTGATTCGATTAGTTTTTCTTATACTATAGAAATAAACATTTGAATTCAGCATTATTCCATGACTCCTATTTCAAAGCCTATCTTTTAAGTTAAGGAAAAATGAAAATAAAAGTAACCCCTCTTTTCCCACTCGCTCTCTATTGCATGGGTGGAAGAACAAAAATTGGATTCTGAAAAAAAAGAAAGATATTGAAAAAAAAATTGACTTTCGAAATCCATTTTTATGTGTAGCGGAAAGGAGTTGCGATTTCTTCTTATTCCTATAGAACATCTAGTAACAAGAATATGAAATCGTAAATAGCGAAAAATTCTTGCCTTGCGCGGTCTAAGTCTAAGGAAATACAAAAAATCCGCTTATACAATTTCATCTACATCGAATTTATATATCAGAATAGTGGATAGAGGCATCATTCAAGGAGTCAGGTCTACTTACTTTATCTTTCTTTCCAATTTTATGGTGGGTTTGATAAGAACCCTTTTTGTTTTGTTTATAAATAATCGAAAAAAGAGTTTTTTATTTTTTATATAACCTGCTTGTTTTATTATAACAAGTCCTATATGAAAATGCCCGCTGAAGAGAAAATCTATCTGATTGTTTCTCAGCCAATATCGAATTTTAGAAAGAAAAAACAAGAATTTTCTTCTTTTTTTTATTAACATTAAGAAAAAAGAATATAATTAAAATGGAATTGGCAATATAATTTTTATGGACTTTTGAAAGAAAAAGGAAGGATTTTTTGCAATCGTTATTTCTTGCCTCTGTCATATCACGGAAACCTTTCGATTTGGAACGGGGAGAGATGGCTGAGTGGACTAAAGCGGCGGATTGCTAATCCGTTGTACAATTTTTTTGTACCGAGGGTTCGAATCCCTCTCTTTCCGCCCCCTCGGATCATTTGGGACTTTCGAATTGGAAGGAATTCTGACCCCCGGATTTTCTCATAGATAAATGTACGAAACAAATCCAATTTGTAAGAAAAAATTCCAAAAAAATTTGGATTTTTACTCCTCACGCCCAGGATTACGTCCTGGGTCATTAGATAAGAATCCAAAGATAAAGAGGGAAACAAAGAATATCACTACTGTATAAACAAAAAGTTTGAGAGTAAGCATTACATAATCTCCAAGATTTTTTTTTAAGGAATAGATTACCCGTTTTTCCTTACCACACAGATCCACTAGGATGGGTTTTGTTTATTTTTACACCTAAAAATGCAAAAATCAATTCTGGAAAAAAATTGCAAGAATTGATTTCTAATAAGCACTCTTATCAATATCAAAAATTAGGTTAGGTATTGTGTGGGTACCTAAAGGTACCTGCTCAACGTAGGTGCAGGGGGTGGGGTAGAAAGGCGGATCCCAATTTATTGCTGCAGCTATACATTCAATGTAGAAGAATTCGAATTTTAGAATCGAAGGTTCATAATATAAGACTTCTCGGCTTTTATTCATTTTTAGAATTTTTTTGGAATGAATACATCATTCAATTTGGCAGACAGAACAGAGTAGTAAAGATTTCATCGAAAACTTACAGCAGCTTGCCAAACAAAGGCTAATAGAAAAAAGAGTATAGGTATGACAGGCATAAAATCCACGATGGGGTTGAAAATGGCATAAGCTTCGGGCAATTTGGCGAAGAAAAAACTAGTCGGATAAAGAACAGAATTAAAACAGATACAGGTTAAACTAAGTATATTAGGCATAACAAGCATTTCGTTCTTGTAGAGTAGATAATTGGATTTTGATTGAGTTATTTTTCTAAGGGAAAAAAGAAAAGGCGGGTTCAAAATCCTTTTTTCTTCGGACTTTCCCAAACGCAAAATACCTCCTTGTATTCGCACTCTCAAATGAGAATGGAAGAAATTCGACTTTCATATAATATCTTAATAGAATTCCATGTAATGATCAATGCATTTTTTGGATTCTATATTATCCGCATGTCTAGAATCCTAGCAAGAGAGTATCCCTCATTTTTTATGTAATTGAAGTGGGATTGACGAATAACAAATAAACATAATAGTGTTTATTAGTGTCGCATAAAACCAGAAATGGGGCGTGGCCAAGTGGTAAGGCAGCGGGTTTTGGTCCCGTTATTCGGAGGTTCGAATCCTTCCGTCCCAGATTTTTTCTGATGAAACGAAAGATGAAATCATATTGTACCCCACACGAGACAAAAGAAAGTTTATTAAAGAGAATAATTATCTCTTATGAACTCTTAGATTAGATGCATTTCTAAGCATTCTTTTTCTTTCTCAGAAAACATAATCAAGTGTCAAGTCCAGTCAAATTGAATATCTTTATTTTCATGAAAAATTGGGTCTATCAGTCACATTCAGGATATGCCCCTACTACTACTCATTACTCATATGTGTTTTGAAATTCGAACTTCTTAGATAAACTTTATGCTCCATATCCATGAAGGGGGAATTCTTACATGATACATTTGACATCTAATGTGAAAGAAAAGAAGGACCCCCTATTTCTTTTTCCCGAACTAAAGAACTAAAGTAAGTAAATAAAAAGAAAATAAAGGGGGTATCCTAATTCTATATTTCATGGCCAGATTAAAGAATAGGAAGTTTTTAGTTTCAGCACAGGTCTTAAAACTTTTGACCAAGATCGGCTTGCGAAAAAAGAAAAAGGGTTTCTATTCTATGGATAGGAACTCCATTTTTGTATTTTAGATATTATCTGATTTGCAAATATCCATTTCTAAATCAATGGAATGTGAGGATTAGAGAGAAATTCATATATTCTGTCTACTCGGCTTTCGAATTAATTGCAAAAATTTTAAACTTGACGTAAAACACTGTATAAAAAATGAGACCTATCCCTTTATGATAGAGATAGATTTTTGTTGTATTATATTATTAGTAAAAAGGGCCCCTCTTTGGTTAAGCGAAAACCATCTCGATCTGCGATTCTTTAAATATCCAGAATGATCCATTCTGGTAAGGATAAGGTAAGAACTGTTCGTTGGATAGAATGGATTCCAAAAATCATACTTCTCCTGATTTTTGATTTGGAGTTGCTTCTTTTAGGTAAAAGAAAGAATGCTATAAGTAAAAGCAAAGGCCTTAATTTGACTTTACACGAAATGTGTTTTTTTTACTTCATTTTTTCCCTCTTTTGGTATTCGAGTCGAAGAAGTACGAGAATTCTATAACTACCAAAAAACTTTCAATCTTTTCATTGGAATAGTTTATTTAGTTAATAGTTAATTGTTTTTGTTATGGAAAAATATATTGCTAATCTAATTCTAATATAATAATTAAATTAATTAAACTTTTTTTGAGGTTGATAGTTTATTTGTTGGAGAAGAGTCGATCCTTCGCTTCTCATTTCAGGATTGACCATCTCGAGTCCTCTGTTGAGGATGGAAATTCAATAAAAAATAAGTCTTAAGCAAACTTGTTTATTCGTCTTTTTCGAACTATGTTTCCTTCATATGATAGAATATGGGTTTAAATAAATTGGATCTTTGCGGAGTCTTCCCCGATAAATACTTATTTCTTTTATCCATATTTCTCCATAGATAGCAAGTTTGAATTAGTATACAAAAAACTAAACTAAACCAATGACTATTCATGATCCCATCCATATTGGATCAATTCCCTATACCACTTTGCAATGAAATTAGAGGAATGTTTGTTATGGTAAAACTTCGTTTAAAACGATGTGGTAGAAAGCAACGTGCGACTTGAAGGACATGATCGATTGTGGATTTTGTTATCCATCATTTTCCATAGTAATGAAAATGCTCTTGGCTCGACATAGTCTGTTCTATTCGTCCCGAACCAAATTTGCGCTGGGTTGTTTGTAAGTAAATAGTACACGATGGAGCTCGAGAGGACAGAATTGATTTTTTATCAAGGGAAAGAATCTAGGGTTAGTGAAAACTAATAAATTAGGCCAACTTTGTCAGTCTATCCTTAATATAGAAATCGAAAGGTTAAAATAAGAAGAAAGTCCAATTTTGGAAGATTGGAAAAACTCTTTCAATTAAAAGTCTATCAGAATCAATCGCCCATATTCGATTTCTATAGAAGAGGGAAATGCTTTATCGAAGGAAATAAGAAAAAAAGGGTATGTTGCTACTCTTTTGAAAGAAAAAAGAATAGGAATTCCCGAAGTAATGTCTAAACCCAAGGATTTCACAAATCAAAGATAAAGAATTCCGGAACAAGTAAACGCGATTTTCAATTGTCTCAACAATAGAATTGGATCAGAATAAGGAATAAAAGTCAATTCGTTCGAGATGAGACAAAGAAAAGAGTTTAGAGACGACTCAAAAAATTTGGAAGGATTTTTCCTTTTAAGTCTGTCAGTCAAAATTAACCAACTTGAGTCATGAGTATAAATGAAATTTGTTTTTTCTGTAAGGAAATTAATGCAAGTCATAGTCTAATTTCTATCTACTTGTATTATAGACAGAAATTCGAATCTTTTTCTCGAGCCGTATGAGGAGAAAACCTCCTATACGTTTCTAGGGGGGGCATTGTTTAGCTACATCTATCCCAATAAGCTGTCTATCGAATCGTTGCAATTGATGTTCGATCTCGAAGAGAAGGAAGAGATCTTCGAAAAGTAGGTTTTTATGATCCGATAAAGAATCAAACTTGTTTAAATGTTCCAGCTATTCTCTATTTCCTTGAAAAGGGTGCTCAACCTACAAGAACTGTTTATGATATTTTAAGGAAGGCAGAATTCTTTAAAGAAAAAGAAGGAACTTTGAGTTAATTGAAGAACTAAATGAATAAAAAAGTAGGAGAGGATCACTAGTATCCCTCGTTGTTTAATTATTTAGACACAATTTGCCTCTTTCTTAGTCCTATTTTTGACTGGATTTATGTCGTGCCAATCCAACATAAGCCCTTATTTTATTTACTTTTTCTATCTAATTTGTTTTCTTACCATTGTATTTCCATTGACAAAGGTCTATTGAACAAATAGAATTTGTAGATAGATAGGTCTCTTTATCCTCACTCCATATTAGGTTTTTCTGTCTACACTTCGCTCAAATGATAGGGTTGTCCCTCTTGCATGTACTCTCATACAAGATTTCTTTATATAAAGAAATCTAAATTGCTAAAAAAATGACAATTTTGCTATCGTGATTGGGGCCGCTCCTTTTTTAACCTTAGTGAAATTTAGCCGGACCTGTTCATTTTGGCATTTGAGTGTTTTTAATGGGCGATAAAATCTTTCTTTTAATGTTTTGCTAGTTCAATGTTTTGACAGGAGCGTGCGGTGTAATTCCATTGATTTTTGGGTTTCGATCGTATCTAAGATCCTATTTTATCTGGGTTGCTAACTCAATGGTAGAGTACTCGGCTTTTAAGTGCGACTATGATCTTTTACACATTTGGATGAAGCAACAAATTCGTCCAGACTCTTGGTAGAGTCTAGAAGACCACGACTGATCCTCAAGGGTAATGAATGGAAAAAATAGCATGTCGTAATAAAATCAATTTCTTATTTTGGATTTTTGGAATGGAATAAAAAATTCCGATTTTCTGGGTCTAGTGAATAAATGGATAGAGCCTGGCTCCAATTCTGGTAAAATAAAAAGCAACGAGCTTAACTTCTTAATTGAAATGATTCCCCGATCTAATTAGACGTTAAAAATAGATTAGTGCCTGATGCGGGGAAAGGTTGGGTTTTCCTATGAACGGACCCTTGATTTTTTCTTTTTTTTTTTTAGAAATCCTAATTATTCTTGATTATGGATTGAAAAGGGATGTTATGGATTGAATGTGTAAAAGAAGCAGTATATTGATAAAGAGACTGGATTCCAAAGTCAAAAGAGCGATTGGCCTGCAAAAATAAAAGATTTGTTCTCTTTTGTAATTAGAACAAACATAAACTAATTGGATAGAAAAGGAAAAGATCTGTGGATTAGATTCCTTTTCCTTCCAGGGTTTGTATTAAAAAATGCAACACCCTGTTTTGACCATATTGCACTATGTATCATCATTTGAGAAACCGAGAAATGCTTCTTCTTTCTGATTCAAGTAGAAATACAAATGGAAAAATTGGAAGGGTATTCAGAAAAACAGAAATCTCGTCAACAATACTTCGTTTACCCACTTCTCTTTCAGGAGTATATTTATGCATTTGCCCATGATTATGGATTAAAAGGTTCCGAACCTGTGGAAATTGTTAGTTGTAATAACAAGAAATTTAGTTCACTACTTGTGAAACGTTTAATTATTCGAATGTATCAGCAGAATTTTTGGATTAACTCGGTTAATCATCCTAACCAAGATCGATTGTTGGATTCCAACAATTTTTTTTATTCTGAGTTTTATTCTCAGATTCTATCTGAGGGGTTTGCGATCGTTGTAGAAATCCCATTCTCGCTACGAGAATTATCTTGTCCGAAAGAAAAAGAAACACCAAAGTTTCAGAATTTACGATCTATTCATTCAATATTTCCCTTTTTAGAAGACAAATTTTTGCATTTACATTATCTATCACATATAGAAATACCCTATCCTATCCATTTTGAAATCTTGGTTCAACTCCTTCAATACCGGATCAAAGATGTTCCATCTTTGCATTTATTGCGATTCTTTCTCAACTACTATTCGAATTGGAATAGTCTTATTACTTCAATGAAATCGATTTTTCTTTTGAAAAAAGAAAATAAAAGACTATTTCGATTCCTATATAACTCTTATGTATCAGAATATGAATTTTTCTTGTTGTTTCTTCGTAAACAATCTTCTTGCTTACCATTAACATCTTCTGGAACCTTTGTGGAACG